GCCCAAGACTAAAAGAATAAAAAAAAAATCTATTGGAATAAAAGAAATAAGTAAAAAAGTTCCTTCATGGTCATACAAATTAATCAACGATTTGGAACAACAGGAGGGAGAAAACGAAGAAATCGTGGCAGAGGATCATCAGATTCGTTCCAGAAAAACCAAACATGTACTAATTTTTACTGATAACGATCAAAATACTGATGCTAATAGCAAAAATACTAATAATCTTGATGAAGCCGACGAAGTGACTTTCATACGTTATTCACAACAATCAGATTTTCGTCGAGACATAATAAAAGGCTCTATGCGTGCTCAAAGACGTAAAACAGTTATTTGTGAATTGTTTCAAGCAAATGTGCATTCTCCTCTTTTTTTGGACAGAATAGGCAAACCCCTTTTTTCTTTTGATATCTCCGGGATGATCAAATTCATTTTGAAAAAATGGACGTATAAAAAAACAACAGAATTAAGAATTTCGGATTATACCGAGGAAAAAAAAAAAGAAAATGAGAAAAAAAAAGAGGAAGAAAAAAGAGAAGGATACAAAAGACAAGAGAAAGCACGAATAGAAATAGCGCAAACCTGGGATAGAGTTTTATTTGCTCAAGCAATAAGAGGATCTCTATTAGTAACCCAATCTTTTCTTAGAAAATATATTCTATTCCCTTCAGTGATAATAGCTAAAAATATAGCCCGTATGTTATTATTTCAATTTCCCGAGTGGTCTGAGGACTTAAAAGATTGGAATAGAGAAATGCATGTTAAATGCACCTATAATGGTGTTCAATTATCAGAAACCGAATTTCCAAAAAATTGGTTGACAGACGGTATTCAGATAAAGATCCTATTTCCTTTTTACCTTAAACCTTGGCACAGATCTAAGGTGCCACCCCCCCAGAAAGATCCGCTGAGAAATAAAGAGAAAAAAAACGATTTTTGTTTTTTAACAGTTTGGGGAATGGAAACTGAAGTTCCTTTTGGTTCTCCCAGAAAACAACGTTCATTTTTTGAACCCATTTTTAAAGAACTCAGAAAAAAAATTAGAAAATTACAAAAGAATCCTTTTTTAGTTATACAGGTTTTAAAAGAAAGAATAAATCTTTTTTTAAACCTTTCAAAAGAAAGAAAAAAATCGGTCATGAAAACCATTCTATTTTTAAAAGGAATAATAAAAGAACTTTCCAAAAGAAACCCAATTCAATTATTTGGATTAAGAAAAATAGATGAATTGAGTGAAACTAAAAAAGAAAAAAATGGGGTAATCAGTAATGGGATGATTAATGAATCGTCCATTCAAATTCGATTTATGGATTTGACAGATTCTTCATTGACAGAAAAAAAAATGAAAGATCTGGATGATAGAACCAGCACAATCAGGAATCAAATAGAAAAAATTACAAAAGATAATAAAAAAGGATTTTTAACTCCGGAAATCAATATAAATATTAGTTCTAATAAAATTAGTTATCCTACTAAACTATTAGCATCAATAAAAAATATTTGGCAGAAATTAAAGAAATTCAAAAGAATAAATGTTCGATTAATCCGTAAATCATATTCTTTTTTCAAATTTTTAATTGAAAGGATATACATAGATATACTTATCTATATCATTAATAGTCCGAGGATCACTACACAACTCTTTTTTGATAATTCAACAAAAATGATCGATAAATACATTTACAATAATGAAACAAATAAAGAAAAAATAGCTAAAACAAATAAAAATACAATTCGTTTTATTTTGACTAAAAAAAAATCAATTTCTGATATTAGTAATAAAAATGCAAAGATTTTATTATCCTCCTTCTCACAAGCATATGTATTTTACCAATTATATCAAACGCAATTTTGTAATTTGTATAAGTTAAGATATGTCCTTCAATATCACGGAACATCTTTTTTTCTTAAGAATGAAATAAAGGATTATTTTGAAACACAAGGAATTTTTTATCCTGAATTAAAACATAAAAATATTTTGAATTCGGAAATGATTCAATGGAAAAACTGGTTAAGGGGTCATTATCAATATGATTTATCTCCGATTAGATGGTATCGATTAGTACCACACAAATGGGGAAATAGATTCAATCAAACACGTATAGTGCAAAATAAAGATTTAAACAAAAGGCATTCCGATGAAAAAGATCGATTAATATTAACTAATTTCAAAAAATTAAATGATTTTGAATTAAATTCATTATCAAATTCAAAATATAACCTTCAAAAATACTATGGATATGAGCTTTTCTCATATAAATCGATTAATTATGAAAATAAGAAGGATTCACATATTTATGTATCACCATTACGTTTAAATAATAAACAAGAGATCTCTTATAATTACAACAAGATATATAAAAAAGGTAAATTAATTAATATGCCAGGAGGTATTATCCCTATTAATTTAGAAGATGATGATATTCTAAATCTAGATAAATTTACAGATAGAAAATATTTGGATTGGAGAATTTTCGATTTTTGTCTTCGAAATAAAGTCAATATTGAGTCCTGGATTGATATCGATACCAATGGTAATAAAAATACTAAGACTGGGTTTAATAATTATCAAATAATTGATAAAATGGATCAAAAAGGTCTTTTTTTTCTTAAAATTTCTCAAAATGGAGGAATTATGGCATCCAACAAAAAAAAAGATCTTTTTGATTGGATGGCAATGAATGAAGAAATACTAAGTTGTCCCATATCAAATCTAAACCTTTGGTTCTTTCCAGAATTTGTGATCCTTTATAATACATATATTATGAAACCGTGGATCATACCAATGCAACTACTTCTTTTAAATTTTAATGAAAATGTTAGTGAAAATAAAAACATCACTAGAAAGAGCAAAAGGGATCTTTTTCTATTTTCATTTTCGAATGAAAAAAAATCGATTGAATTAGAGAATCGAAATCAAGAAGAAAAAGAATCCGCAATTCGAGATAATCTTGAATCAGATGCACAAAATCAAGCGAATCTTGGATCACTTTTCTCAAACCAAGAAAAAGATATTGGAGAAGATTATGCAAGCTCCGATATGAAAAAACGTAGAAAGAAAAAAGAATATAAGAGCAACACGGAAGTAGAACTTGATTTTTTCCTAAAAAGGTATTTACGTTTTCAATTGAGATGGGATGATTCTTTAAATCAAAGAATGATCAATAATATCAAAATATATTGTCTCCTACTTAGACTAATAAATCCAAGAGAAATTACTATATCCTCTATTCAAAGGGGAGAAATGAGTTTAGATATTTTGATTATTCAAAAGGATTTAACTCTTACAGAATTAATGAAAAAGGGTATATTAATTATCGAACCAATTCGTTTGTCTATAAAAAATGATGGACAATTGATTATGTATCAAAGTCTAAATATTTCATTGTTTCATAAGAGTAAGCCCAAAATTAATCAAATATACCGAGAAAAAAGCTATGTTGCTAAGATTAATTTGGATAAATCCATTGCAAGACATCAAAAAATGGCTGAAAATAGATACAAAAATGATTATGATTTGTTGTTTGTTCCCGAAAAGGTTTTATCCACTAAAAGACGTAGAGAATTAAGAATTCTAATTTGTTTCAATTCGAGGAAGAGAAATGGTATTGATAAAAATCCAGTATTTTGCAACAACGTAAAAAACTGGGGTGAATTTTTGGATAAAAGAAAACATTTTGATAAAAAGAAACTAATTAAATTAAAGTTCTTTCTTTGGCCTAATTATCGATTAGAAGATTTATCTTGTATGAATCGATATTGGTTTGATACCAATAATGGGGGCCGCTTCACTATGATAAGGATACATATGTATCCACGATTGCAAATTTGTTAATTATGCGTTTTTCATATATATTCTGTACCATATATGTATGATATATGAAAAAAGGAGTTGCACCTATGTATTGTCTTACCTTCCAGTCTGATACATGAATACTAATTCAATGCATTTATCAATATCCAATAGATCTATAAATGATTAACGGAATCTTCTTATTTTTTCTTTTTTTATTTATTATTAGATTTTGATCCAAAATTTTTTCTCTTTTCTAAATGTAGAAATATATCACCCTTTCCTATTCCTATACGAATAAAATTGAAAAGAAAATTGGATTGATTCATTTTATTTGATAAAATTAGGAGTTCATAAAGAAATTAAGATTATTGTGTATACCAAATTAAAATGACTAGCATTATTCTTACTGATCAGTAAAATCCATTAAAAAAAAAGAGGATAGAAAATCCGTTTTATGGTAAAAAATTCATTCATCTCAGTTATTTCACAAGAAGAAAAAGAAGAAAACAGGGGGTCCATTGAATTTCAAGTATTTCGTTTCACCAATAAGATACGAAGACTGACTTCACATTTGGAATTGCACCGAAAAGATTATTTATCTCAGAGAGGTTTACGTAAAATCCTGGGAAAACGCCAACGACTGCTGTCTTATTTGTCAAAGAAAAATAGAATACGTTATAAAGAATTAATTAGTCAGCTGGATATTCGGGAGTCAAAAACTCGTTAAGTGAAAAAGGAATTTGAATTATTTTATTTTTTTATTCGATCTTGAATTTTAATGAACTTCTTTTCATTTTCAGCAATTCATGAAAGAATGAATCGAGGAATAACCTATGAATGTAACAACTACAAGAAAAGACCTCATGATAGTCAATATGGGACCTCACCACCCATCAATGCATGGTGTTCTTCGGCTCATCCTTACTCTAGATGGTGAAGATGTTATTGATTGTGAACCAATATTAGGTTATTTACACAGAGGAATGGAAAAAATTGCGGAAAATCGAACAGTTATACAATATCTACCTTATGTAACACGTTGGGATTATTTAGCTACTATGTTCACAGAAGCAATAACCGTAAATGGACCAGAACAGTTGGGAAATATTCAAGTACCTAAAAGAGCCAGTTATATCCGAGTAATTATGTTAGAGTTGAGTCGTATAGCTTCTCATCTGTTATGGCTTGGCCCCTTTATGGCAGATATTGGTGCACAGACTCCTTTTTTCTATATTTTCAGAGAAAGAGAATTAGTATATGATCTATTCGAAGCTGCCACCGGTATGAGAATGATGCATAATTATTTTCGTATCGGAGGAGTAGCGGCCGATCTACCTTATGGATGGATAGATAAATGTTTGGATTTCTGTGATTATTTTTTAACAGCGGTTTCTGAATATCAAAAACTTATTACGCGAAATCCTATTTTTTTAGAACGAGTTGAGGGAGTAGGCATTATTGGTCCAGAAGAAGCAATAAATTGGGGTTTATCGGGACCAATGCTACGAGCTTCCGGAATCCAATGGGATCTTCGTAAAGTTGATCATTATGAATGTTACGACGAATTGGATTGGGAAATCCATTGGCAAAAAGAAGGAGATTCATTAGCTCGCTATTTAGTCCGAATCGGTGAAATGAGGGAATCTATAAAAATTATTCAACAAGCTCTGGAAGGAATTCCAGGGGGGCCCTATGAGAATTTAGAAACCCGGTGCTTTGCTAGAGAAAGGGATCCGGAATGGAATGATTTTGAATATCGATTCATTAGTAAAAAACCTTCTCCTACTTTTGAATTGCCGAAGCAAGAACTTTATGTAAGAGTTGAAGCCCCAAAGGGAGAATTGGGAATTTTTTTAATAGGAGATCAGAGTGGTTTTCCTTGGAGGTGGAAAATTCGTCCACCTGGTTTTATCAATTTGCAAATTCTTCCTCAGTTAGTTAAAAGAATGAAATTGGCCGATATTATGACAATACTAGGTAGCATAGATATCATTATGGGAGAAGTTGATCGTTAAAATGATAATTGATACAACAGAAGTACAAGATCTAAATTCTTTTTCTAGATTGGAATCTTTAAAAGAAGTCTATGGAATCATAGGGATGTTTTTACCTATTTTGACTCTTGTATTGGGAATCACAATAGGTGTACTCGTAATTGTGTGGTTAGAAAGAGAAATATCCGCAGGAATACAACAACGTATTGGTCCCGAATACGCCGGTCCTTTGGGAATTCTTCAAGCTTTAGCAGATGGGACAAAACTTATTTTCAAAGAGAATCTTTTTCCATCTCGAGGAGATACTCGTTTATTCAGTATAGGACCATCCATAGCAGTTATATCCATTTTACTAAGTTATTCAGTAATTCCTTTTAGTTATCACCTTGTTTTATCTGATCTCAATATCGGTGTTTTTTTATGGATTGCCATTTCCAGTATTGCTCCCATTGGACTTCTTATGTCAGGATATGGATCAAATAATAAATATTCTTTTTTAGGTGGTCTACGAGCCGCTGCTCAATCGATTAGTTATGAAATACCATTAACTCTTTGTGTGTTATCAATATCTCTACGTGCGATTCGTTAAAACAGAAACTTTTCTTTATTCCTTTTTTTCGAAAAGAAATTGAATAGATATCTCCTTTTTTTATTCATCATTCAGTTTGATGACCTAAATCAGATAGTTGTATGAGTGAAAGAAAACAGCTTAGAAATTAGCAGTAAAAAAATGGAGTCTCATTTCCTACGTACAAGAAAAAAAAAGTAAATATAAGCAAGACTTTTACCCCAAGATTGGTTGATTAGTCATCCTGGCTTGAAGCGGGCTCAACTCAAAAGATCAACCGTATAGAGTTTTCACTATGGTTTCTATGTATTACCATAACGGGTGATTGAGCAAAAATCAGTGGATGGTTAGGAACACCAAAATACATAAAGGATTAGTAATGGAGATTTTTTATGTAAATTATCCAAAAAGAATTTTTACATAAGATAAAAAGAATAATAATTGGGACTTTAAGTTAGTAGAAATGATCAAGTAGTACTACCCACAATTCCGATTCAGAGTATGCTCCTATCCACAGATTCAAAAATGACTATCAGGAACGAAATAATCCTTTTTTTGAAACCCCCCTTTTTCAGAAAGAAGAATAGGAACGAAAAAAAAAAGATCTTTTTCTTCTTTCCTATATTCATAGGGATAACGTGGTATTTTTCAGGAACTAATGTATAATTTTTTTTTTCGTAATCAAAAAGAATGGGTTGAAATATCTATTAATATTTCTAGAAAGAGTATTTTATTGAAGGATTAAGTTATTACTCAACAAAGAAAAATTCAAATTATTAAAGGATGAGATCAATTCAGAAGTGCTTTTTTAGTTATTATAGCAGACAGAATTCCATTGGTCTAATTCAGGACCTTCCGATAGGTTTTGACTCTATCTATATAGAATATATATTTAATTTCCAATCGATATCGATATATAGTATTATACTACAAACATATCAATATAAATAATATCAATTCGGTCCTTAGATTTATTGATGGCCCTCGAGGAGCCGTATGAGGTGAAAATCTCACGTACGGTTCTGAAATAGCGATGGGAACAGTGATGTTATCATCGACTATGATTATCTAACAGTTCAAGTACAGTTGATATAGTTGAGGCCCAGTCCAAATATGGTTTTTGGGGATGGAATTTGTGGCGT